TTTCTAGCATTTGACTACGTACCACTAAAGGATTTAGTCGCAAACTTGACAGATAACCCAGAAACTCTAAATTATCTTTAGATAATTGATTTATATTGACCTTTTGCGATTGAAACCATAAGGAAAAATAACATTGCCATAAATTAACAAAATAATATTTCCATTTATTCATCAGAAGCGGCGTATCCTTTGTTGCCAGAATGCATCTTCCGTGATATCTAACATAATGTATGAAAGGATCCTTGAGCAACCCTAGGATTGCCGGAAAATTATTAACAAAAACTTTCAAAAAATGTTGTATTTTTCCATAGAATAAAATTCGTTCAAAAAGAACTTGATAAGATGTCGATCGGAAATGCGAAGACCGCTTGCGGAGAAAAAAAAAGATGGATTCGTATTCACATACATGAGAATTATATAAGAACAATAAAAATCTTGGATTCAAAATTGATTTTTTTTTTTTATCAAAATTCTTCCAATTGCAATACTCGTATAAACAGAACCGAAAAAAATGCAAAGAAGAGGCATCTTTTACCCGGTAACGTAGGGTTTGAACCAAGATTTCTAGATGGATGGGGTAAGGTATTAGTACATCTAACACACAATTAAAATGTGCTAATTTGTCTTCTAAAAAGGGAAATATTGAATGAATTGATTGTAAATTATAAGATTTTTTTAATTGTTTTCCTTGAAAAGAGGATCCTAATCTTTTAGAAAATGGAATTTCTACAATCACTGCAAATAAAACAGATATCATTTGATAATAGAAAAGACTGGTATGCCCCAAAAAGGAATTTTGGTTCAAATCCTTAGTGGGAATAATCAAACGATTCTGTTCATACATTCGCAAAATTAAGCGTTTCACAATTAGTGAACTATATTTTTTGTCATAATCCGTATTTTCCAAGAAAAAAGAGCGATTTCTGTTTAATCTATTTAAACCATGATCATAAGCAAGTACATAAATATACTCCCGAAAAAAAAGTGGATATAGAAAACTCTGTTGCCGAGCCCCATCGAACTCTAAATATCCTGGAAATTTCTCCATTTGGATTGAAATTATATTTGAACTGAAGGTAAAGTCTTTATTTTCTTGAGTTCTGAAATGACACATAGTGCGATACAGTTAAAATAAGGTATTAGACTACAAAAGCAATAGATACCTCATAAACAGGTAGACTGCTAACCGGATTCTCTAATAGGTTTCTGTTCGTTCTATATTCTATATTATAGAATAACAAAACAAGATTATTAGAAATCCTTTATTTTTTTTAACCTAATCGCTCTTTTGATTTTGGAAATATATATATTTTTTATCAATATACTGCTTCTTTTACACACTCCAACCTAATCCAAATGGACTAGTAAAAAAATAATTAGGACTCATGAAAAAATTGATAATAACACGCAAGAAAAAAATGCCTTCCCATACCCGTATTAGGCACTAATCTATTTTTAACATTTAATTAGTTCGGGTAATTTTTCAAATTACGAATGGAAGCTCGTTTCTTTTTGTTTCCTGGAATCAGGAAAACTGGTTTTTTTATCCATCCATTTATATTTATTCACTTGACCCAAATTAGAATTCTTTTTTTTTTTTTCGACATCAAAATAAGATTGTACCGATCAGGAAAGCAAAAAAAAATGTTATCTGAATTCTCCCTTGATACGACATGCTATTTTTTCCATTCATTCCTTTCAGGATCAGTCGTGGTCTTACAAACTCTACCGCAGATTTGGACGAATCCTTTTCTTCGTACAAATGTGTAAAAGATGCTAGTCGCACTTAAAAGCCGAGTACTCTACCGTTGAGTTAGCAACCCCCAAAAATAAAAAAAGAACGTACTGCAAATATGTAGATACAACCAGAATAAAGAAAAAAAATCCAGTCGTGTGTACGTCAGGGATCAATAGATCCATTTATCTATGAGAGAATTATATTTGGTCCATACAATGTTGTCAATATGATTATGAATTTTTCAGATAGTGAAAAGAATAGAAAAAAATAAAAAAGCTTAACCCCTTGGTTTGTTAGTTCATACAATGAATGAAAACTAAGCCTGTTAAGATAATCTCAAATCTTGTTATACTTTTTTAGACCCGTTTTTTATGGCCTTTCAGTTTTTATGATGACTATATAATTCATATAATAATATATATATATTGGTTTTATTCAGAATTAAATGAATATATTATTGTCTATTTTATATACAGTATTATTTTCTATACAATAAAATTTTGTATTTATAAAAAAATTCGAATTTATATAATCTAGATCCAAAAATTTTTTCAGAAATTTGTTTATGATTATAAAACATAATAGTTGTTAGCAGGGTATTTTTGAGTATTCGTACCTTAGGAGGAATACTAATAATAATATAGAAATTCTAATAAATAAAAAAAATATGATGGAAGTGAAAGAGGAGGAAATATCAGAGTAGATAAAATTTGATATCAAGCTATATACGAGTCTTTCACATCCTCTTTTTTATATTTCATTAATTCCATTTCATTTTATTAAGACTTAATTCCGTAAAAATACCTGCCTTCTTTGAAATATCATGAACTGTTCTTGTTGGGTGAGCTCCTTTTTTAAGAAAATCGAGAATAGCAGGAAGATTTAAATAAGTTTGATTTGTTATCGGATCATAAAAACCGACCTTGCTAAGATCTCTTCCTTCTCTTCGGGATCGAACATCAATTGCAACGATTCGATAAACGGCTCATTGGGATAGATGTATATGAATAATACCCCCCTAGAAACGTATAAGAGGTTTTGGCCTCGTACGGCTCGAGAAAAAAATTCAATGAGTAGAAGTTAACTCTCTGTATAAAATTCAAATATTAAATAGATTAATAAAAACATTAAAGCAATTAGCCAGTATTGAAACCCTAAATATTTTTTTCCATAAAAAGCATTCATAACATTCGTACTCTCGTAACTCAAGTTAAACAACTCTCAAATATCTCGCCGGAGAATCCTTAAGTACTTTTTTTATTGAGTAGTCTCTAGCCCTTTTTTTGTTTGTCTCATTTTTTAGAATCAATTTTGATTCTTCATTCTGATCTAGTTTTTCAAACAATTGAAAACTGGATTTCCTTGTTTCAGGATTCTTTATCCTTACTTTGAATCTTTAGGTTTAGACAGGACTTCGGTGATCTTGAATCGTTTTATTAAAAAAGGGCAGCAACAAGCCCCTTATTTTGTTTATGATTTCTTTTCTTTCTATACAAAGAATCATACAAACGCTTGATTCACGCATGATAGACTTTTGATTCAAAGAATTGTACAATTTTAAGAAAATTTCCTTTTCCATTGTAAAATTGCTTGAAAGGGCTTTTTTTTAATAGAAAACGACTTACGAAGTTGTTCCAACTTATTGATTCGCACTAACCCTAGATCCTAACTCCTGCGAAAGGAATAAAAACTTTCTATTCTCCTCGAGCTCCATCCTATACTCTTTTTTATATTCCAAAAAGTTTAGGACTCTAGTAAAATAGAACACAAAATGTCGAGCCAAGAGCACCTCTATTCCTATAGAAAAAGTGGCGGATGAAAAAATCCACAGCAGATCATGTCCTTCAATTCAATTCGCACGTTGCTTTCTACCACATCGTTTTAAACGAAGTTTTACCATAACATTCCTCTAGTTTGTGTAATTGATTCAATTATGGAATCATGAATAGTCGTAGTTCAGTCAGTATATCATAATCTATACCTTTTCTTTCTCTCTGAATGGAATAGTAAATTTACGCGTAAAGGTTCAGTCAGAATTCAAATGAATACCAAATGAGTTTGAATAGAAATCTATATTTATATATGAATATAGATTTTTTTTATTCAAACTCTTTGAATCTATGGTTCTACCTTACTTACCCGCATCACACACAAATTAAAAAAGCAATTAGATTCTTTTGAATTCGGTTGAAATAATGAAAAATCAGTTTATTCTTCTTTTCATTTCAATATTTTATTCTTAAAATATATTGGATTTTTATGGTGTACAAAGGCAATAGAAGATTGATTCTGTAATGACTGTACTCTGGGACGGAAGGATTCGAACCTCCGAATAGCGGGACCAAAACCCGTTGCCTTACCGCTTGGCTACGCCCCATTTCGCTTTTTATTCAAGACTACTAAAAGAGTAATATTCCTATTGGTTGTTCGTCAATTCAAAATTAAATATAGATTATATGGGTGCTATAGTTTTAACACGTGTAGAGAGCAAATCAAACTTACTTTATTGATCATTACATAGAATTCAATTAAGATATTGTATGAAAATATTATTTCTTTAATTCTCATAAGAGAATGAAAGGATTTTTGATTGAGTAAGTTCAACAAAGTCTTTTTAGACTATCTTTCTTTATTTTTTCCTTATATAAAAAATATATTAATAACTCAATCAAAATTAAATTATCCACAAGAACACCAATTTTTGTTATGCTTAATATATTTAATTTGATCTGTATTTGTTTTAATTCTGCCCTTTTTTCAAGCACTTTTTTAGTCGCCAAATTGCCAGAGGCCTACGCCTTTTTGAATCCAATCGTAGATGTTATGCCCGTAATACCTCTTTTCTTTCTTCTCTTAGCCTTTGTTTGGCAAGCCGCTGTAAGTTTTCGATGAAATTCTTAATACTGTCTTAAAAAAATTCACGATTTTTATTCTTCCAACAATTCAAAAGATCAAAAAATCTTGACGTATGAACGAACTCTCAATTTAAACATTTAATTTTTTTGGTAGCCATACTAAATCTGGATCATTTCTATTTCCTAAATTTTCTGCTCTTTTCCCTAAATGAAATAACCTAATTAGATTCGAGTTCACCAAAAAAAAATACCTAGATGTTGGTATGCAAATCTGTTTGAATATGAAAGATTCTACTATTTTCTTAATTACAAATGACTTTCTCAAACCTTTTTTTTATTTATTGGTATCAAAATTAGATATTTGATATAAAAATAGAGAATCTAGTCTCTTTTTTTTTTAGTAAGATCTTGGAGATTGTGTAATGCTTACTCTCAAACTTTTTGTATACACTGTAGTTATATTCTTTGTTTCTCTCTTCATATTTGGATTCCTATCTAATGATCCAGGACGTAATCCGGGACGTGAAGAATAAAAAAGAAATATTTTTTATTGCTTTATTTAAGTAGTGACAATGCTCGAATTTTATTAGGATTTTATCTATTACACACCATCAAAAGGAGAAAGGGAAAGAGAGGGATTCGAACCCTCGGTACGATTAACTCGTACAATGGATTAGCAATCCAACGCTTTAGTCCACTCAGCCATCTCTCCTAATCGAAAAGGGATACTTATTAGGTTCCATTAAACAAAAAAAAGGCGTGAAAAAGAACCTTCTCCCCTTTATTCTTAAAAAGCTTTCTTTTTTTGTATAGATTTTTCTTTATATTATATATATTTTTTCATTTTCTATATTTTATTATATATATAATTTCTTTTTTATTATTATTATATAAATATATTCATCCTCTATTTATATATATAATATATATTACTATTATATAACTATTTTTATAGAACTTTCTCAGTAATTCTAGTTACATTACAAATTTAGCTAAAGATTAGATAAAGAAAAGGCGCGAACTCGAAAGAGAAATAAATAAAACTACAATCATAGAAATAGAGAATCCTTTTTTTATTTTGTCTCGTCAAAACACAAGTAAAAGATCTTTTTTATTTTAAATAGCCTGGCCTGGTCAGTCCCCAGCCGGGCCTTTTTTTGTTAAAATTAAAAAGACTCATTCGATGGATTTTTAGACAAAAAAGATTTGAAATTGAAAAAAAAAAAGTGGAATTTAATTCGCTTTTACTTTTTTTATTAAGTAAACGCGAAAATTTTCGCATTTTTTTTTCAGATTTTTTTATTACACCCCCGATTACTTTGTTCGACAAAAGCTTGATTTATATGCAATAATTGCATTGTAGCGGGTATAGTTTAGTGGTAAAAGTGTGATTCGTTCCTTTAATCCCTTTAATAGTTAAAGGGTCTCTCGGTTTGATTCATCTTCCGATCAAAAATTTTATTTCTTAAAAGGATTTAGTCCTTTCCCTTTCAATGAAAAATTCAAGGAAGATTATAGATTCTCGTAATTTGTATCCAAAGACTCTAATCAATTGTAAATTTGGATTATGAAATTCCGAAACATAATTTTTGAATTGGATGACTATTTACAATTCAATAAGTATAACAAGAGGATCCATGGATAAAGCTAGAAAAGTTTCTTTCTAATCGTAACTAAATCTTCAGTTCTATTCATTGTTTGGTATAGAAAAAATTGAAGCAAAATAGCTATTAAACGAGAACTTTGGTTTACTAAAGACATCGACATATTATATTGTTTTAGCTCGGTAGAAACCAAATACTTTTCCTAAGGATTCCGTTAATATAGAAATAAAGAACGAAGTAACTAGAAAGATTGTTCGAGTTCGCCTGATCTATCTTCTAGAAGGATCATCTAGAAAGCAAAATTTTCTGTGAAAGTACTCAGACGGAAAAAAAGCTAACATAGATGTTATGGGTCGAATTTTGATGTCGTTCCCGTCTTTTTTTATTTGGGAATTTCTTCATCCATCATAAAGGAGCCGAATGAAACCAAAGTTTCATGTTCGGTTTTGAATTAGAGACGTTAAAAATATAAAAATAATCGATCGACGTCGACTAAAACCCTTAGCCTTCCAAGCTAACGATGCGGGTTCGATTCCCGCTACCCGCTCTAAATTCACAATTGCCCTTTTTTTATTAGAGATAATTTTCTCTATTAGAATTGTCTAATAGCAATTGTGTATTGAATTCAGTTCAATACACAATTGCTAAAAAAATTTCGCACATTCTTTTTTTTTAACAATTGGAAAGTAAAAAAAAAAAGAAAAGCGTCCATTGTCTAATGGATAGGACATAGGTCTTCTAAACCTTTGGTATAGGTTCAAATCCTATTGGACGCAATAGCAATATATCTATATTGATATTTATCTATTATTTCCACTTCTATATATTATATATAATATATTTTTATTCTATTTCGAAAAAAGATAAGAAATAAATAGAATAAGAAAGAAATTCTGAATGCTTTAAGATTTAATATTAAACAGATATTAGTTATATACTTCTTTCTATTATATATACTTGACTTATAGACTTATATTTATAGAATTTCTTAAAAATTTAATTAAAATTAAAGAGTCAAATTCACTAAAGAATCAAAAATTAAGAACGATCCGTTTCGTTTCTTTTTTTATACTTTCTCCTGAAGTAGAAAACGTTCTAGTTGCTCTTGAATACCTTCTTTCAAAAAGCTTTCTGCTTCAGCGGTTAATGTCTTGGTAGAGGCTATTATTTCTTGAAACTGAGGTTTATTCGTTTTTAAGTAAGTGCGTAACTGAACGAGAAATTTTCTTACTTGTCCGATTTCTAATCCATCCAAATAACCATTTGTTCCGGTATAAATGGTCATTATCTGTTCTTCCACTGT